CGTAAATAAAAAGATTGTTTACGAAGAAAAACGAATAAAAATTCGCATTCAGATACATAAGAATTATATAGGAACCGAAATAGTCTTTTATTTTCTTTTGAAAAAACGTAAATAGATTTTTTCGGAGTAATGAGACTATTCCAATTATGATATTCGTGGAGAAAGAATCGCAATAAATGCAAAGATGGAACATCTTGGATCCGGCATTGAAGGATTTGAACCAAGATTTCCAAATGGATAGGATGGGGTATTAGTATATCTGACACATAATTTAAATGTGATAATTTGTCCTCTAAAAAGGGAAATATTGAATGAATAGATCGTAAATTCTGACATTTTGGTATTTCTTTTTCTTCGGGAAAAGATACTAATCGCAGCGAGAATGGAATTTCCACAATGACCGCAAAACCTTCTGATATCATCTGAAAAAAAAAATGAGAATAAAAATAATTGTTGTGCCCAACGAATCCATTTTGGTTAGAATAATTAACCGAATTAATCAAATAATTCTGTTGATACATTCGAATAATTAAACGTTTCACAAGTACTGAACTAGATTTATTGTCATAACCCAAAATTTCCACGGGTTCGTAAAAAATCGAATCATTTAAACCATGATCATGAGCAAACGCGTAAATATACTCCTGAAAAAGAAGCGGGTATAGGAAGTGTTGTTGCCGAGATCTATCTTTTTCTAAATATTCTTGTAATTCTTCCATTTACATTTCTACTTGAGCCAGAGGCAGGAGGTTTTCTTGGTTTATCAAATCATACATACATAGTGCAATATGGTCAGAACAGGGTATTATGTATTGTATTATGTATATACTAGTGAGTTTTGTTTTTTCATTATAGTAAGAAAAAAATATATACCCCGGAAAAGAAAGGGGGAGTCCAATCAACAGATCTTTTTACATTCCTTTTCTATCCAATTGGTTTATGTTCGTTATAATTACAACAGGAGAAAAAATCCTTTATTTTTGCAACCCAATTGCTCTTTTGACTTTGGAATAAATTCTCTTTATCAACATACTGTTTCTTCTACACATCCGTCTACAATCCATAATAAAGAATAATTAGGATTCTGAAAAAAAAAGAAAAAATCTATGGTTCACTCACAGGAGAACCCACTCTTTCCCGCATTAGGCACTAATCCATTTTTAACGTCTAATTAGATCGGGTAATCATTCAAATTAAGAACATAAGCTCGTTGCTTTTTATTTTACCAGAATTGGAGCCATAGAGCTCTATCCATTTATTCGCTAGACCCAACTGTAAATGTGAATTTCTTTTGTCCCCTTCCAAAAATCAAAACAATCTTTTGGAACTGTAACGATCCGGTAAGGATAAACTCAAAGTTCTACTTTGACTTCAATTTCAAATTCAATAAATTAATAAAATCGAAAATCGAATAAAATAATAAATTGATTTCAAATAATAAATTGATTACGACATGCTGTTTTTTCCATTCATTACCCTTGAGGATCAGTCGTGGTCTTATAGACTATACCAATAGTCTGGACGAATTCGTTGCTTCATCCAAATGTGTAAAAGATCATAGTCGCACTTAAAAGCCGAGTACTCTACCGTTGAGTTAGCAACCCGGATAAATAGGATATGTAGATACGATCGAAATACAAAAATCAATTGAATTGCACTGCACGACCCTATCAAAACATTGAACTAGCAACACATCGAAAAGAAAAGAAAGATTTTCTGATCAATTAAAAACACAAAATACCAAAATGAGCAGATCGGATTAAAAATATTCCCAATCGAAATGAAAAAATTATGACAGACCACCCTTTTTTTAGCAAATTATTTTTGGATTTTCCTTAATAAAATACATCTTGTATGAGAGTAAATGCAGCAAGGCAAACCCATCATTTGAGTGAAGGAAACAAAAAAACCAATATGGGGTGGGGATAAACAGCCCTATTTATCTACGATCGAATTATATTTGGTCGATACACCATTGTCAATATAAATGCAATGGTGAGAAAACAAATCAAGTAAATAAAATAAAGACTTGTGTTGGATTGGCACAACATAAACATAAATAAGAAATTGGAATGGAAAAAATGAAGGAAAAGGTAAAGAAAAAATTCAAGTTTATTCAATCAATAAAAGTACGATAAGCAAGCTTAACCCCTTGTTTGTTGTTAAATTCAATTCCCCCGCCAAAATAAATATGAATAAAGTAAGAAAAAGTAAAATTGTGTGTAAATTGTAAATATAAATAATTACACAAGGATAGATACTAGTTACCCTTCCCTACTTTATTTTATTTATTTCAAAATTTTGTTTTTTCCTTTAATTAACTCGAAGTTCTTTCTTTAAAGAATTCTGCCTTCCTTAAAATATCATAAACAGTTCCTGTAGGTTGAGCACCTTTTTCAAGGAAATATAGAATAGCAGGAACGTTTAAATAAGTTTGATTCTTTATCGGATCGTAAAAACCTACTTTTCTAAGATCTCTTCCTTCTCTTCGGGATCGAACATCAATTGCAACGATTCGATAGATGGCTCATTGGGATAGATGTAAATAAACAATGCCCCCCCTAGAAACGTATAGGAGGTTTTCTCCTCATACGGCTCGAGAAAAATGATTCTAATTTCTGTATATAATAGCAAGTGGATCCATAAAATCATGAATTTTACTATGATTTGAATTGAGTACTTTTTTCTTCTTCCCTTACAGAAAAAAAGAAATCTCATTCATACTCATAACTCAAGTTGGGTAATTCTGACAAGAAAATCCTTAGACATTTATTGAGCCGTCTCTAAACTCTTTTGTTTGTCTCATTTCGAATCTATTTTTATTCCTCAGTCTGATCCAATTGTTGAGACAATTGAAAATAGTGTTTCCTTGTTTCGGAATCCTTTATCTTTGCTTTGTGAAATCATTGGGTTTAGACATTACCCCGGGGATCCTTATTCCTTTCAAAATGGCAGCAACATACCCTTTTTTGTTATTTATTTCTGTTATTTCTTTCTATATAAATAGAATACGAACGATTGATTCCCTTGTCATACACTTTTCATCGAAATAGTTTTACCAATTTCGAAAAATTGGACTTTTCAAACTTGTTCTGAATTTGAACCTTTCGATATAGAATTTATATATAGTGAGGATATACTTACAAAGTTGGTCTAACTTATTGATTTTCACTAACCCTAGATTCTTTCCCTTGAAAAATGAATAAATCCTTTCTTCTCGAGCTTCATCATGTACTATTTACTTATAACCCAACACAAATTAGGTTCCGGGCAGAACAAACTATGTCGAGCCAAGAGCATCTTCATTACTATAGAAAATGGCGGATGTAAAAATCCACAGCCGATCATGTCCTTCAAGTCGCACGTTGCTTTCTACCACATCGTTTCAAACGAAGTTTTACCATAACATTCCTCTAATTGAAATTTCAAAGCGGTATGGAATTGATTCAATATAAAATCATGAATAGTCATTGGTTCAACCGGTATATAATAGTCCATACTTTCTATCTACGGATAAAATACTTTCTATCTACGGATAAATAAGTATTTATCCGGATAAGGGTCAACAGGGATCGAATTTATTTAATTTAACCCCATATTCTATCATACGAATGAAAATATTTATTTATAAATATATATAAATAAGACGAATAAATGAGTTTGCTTAAGACTTATTATTTACATCTTCAACAGATTGTTCGAGACGATCAATCATGAAGGATCCACTTTTCTCGAACAAAGAAACTATAAACCTCCAAAAGAGGTTTCTGTTTCTATAGTATAATACTAATGGTTTCCAATCCCGAAATCAAATCAATTAGTAACCAAATAAGCTATTCCAATGACCCGAAAAAGTAGAAAGTTTTTTTGATAATATGGATTTCTCATACTTCTTCCAGTACCAATCAAGAAAAAAAATGAAGTAAAAAAAAAAAGATCTCGTGTAAGGGAAAATGAAGTTCCTTACGTTATTGTTATTCTTTCTTTCATCTGAAAGAGAAAATCTGAATCAAGAATCAGAAAAGTCTTTTTGGATCCATCATATACAACGAAGAGTTCTTACCTTAGCCGAGGTAATTATAGATATTTTTAAAATCACGGATCCTTTTCACTTAACCGAAAAGCCCTTGTTACTGAAATACAACAATACAATAAAAATACATAATATATATCATATAGGCATAGGCCTTGTTTCTTATACAGATTTTGTTTTACTTCAGATTCAAGAATTTTTCGATCAATTCTAAAGTCAAATAGATGGAATATACGAATTTATCCCCAATCACTACATTACATTGATTTACAATGGTTCATTTGAACCAGATAATATCTAAGATACAAAAAAATAAGGTCCAGATCAATCTTTCCTATTTTTTTTTTCTTTTACCGCGCCAACTTTAATTAGAAGTTTTAAGACCTGTGATGAAATTCAAAACTCCCCACTCTTTAATCTCTACATTCTATGTGGAATTGGGTGGGATACCATTTATTTTCTTTTTATTGACTTTAGGTTTGGGGAAAGGGAATAGAGAGGTCTTTCTCTCACATTGTGATTCAGAATGCATCATGTGATAATTCCCATTTCACAGGTATTAGATATGGGACATAAAGTTTCTCTAAGAAACTAACTTCAAAATGAATATGAAATGAATATGAGTAGTACGAATATATCCTGAATGTTTATGATATAATAGACCAAAAATTTCTTTTTGGAATGAAAATTAAAATATTCAATTTTACCCACATTTGACACTTGATTCCGTTTGTGAGAAACCAAACAAATTCTCAGATATGATTCTGAGAACCATTCTGAAAATTCATAAGAAAAGATTTTTCCCTTTAAAAAATTTTTGTTTCATGTGGAATGCAGTGTGATCCCATCTTTTCTTTCGTTTCATCAGAAACGATCTGGGACGGAAGGATTCGAACCTCCGAATAACGGGACCAAAACCCGCTGCCTTACCGCTTGGCCACGCCCCATTTTGATTTCTATTCGACACTAATCAACACTAATATTGGTATTGCTTATTCGTCAATCCCAACCCAAATACATAAAAACATATGGGATATTTTGTTGCTAGGATTCAAGACATCTAGATATAGAATCAAAAAAATTCATTGATCATTACATAGAATTCAATTAAGATATTGTATGAAAGTAGAATTCCTTATATTCTCATTTGAGAATGATAATGGAGGGAGGGATTTTTTATTTGGGAGAGTCCGAACCGAAGAAAAAGAAGGATTTCTTGATCTGCCTTTTTCATTTTTCCCTTATAAAAATAACTCAAAATCAAATTACCTAATCCACAAGAACGAAATGTTTGTTATGCTTAATATCTTTAGTTTAATCGATGTCTGTCTTAATTCTGTCCTTTATTCGAGTAGTTTTTTCTTCGCCAAATTGCCCGAAGCTTATGCCATTTTCAATCCCATCGTAGATGTTATGCCTGTCATACCTGTACTCTTTTTTCTCTTAGCCTTTGTTTGGCAAGCCGCTGTAAGTTTTCGATGAAATCCTTAATACTCTGCTAAATTGATGATGTATTCGATAAAAAAATTCTAAAAATGGAAAAGATCAGATAAGTCTTACATTACGAACCCTCGATTCAAAAATCGAAATTCTTGTATATTGAATGAATAACCGCAGCGATGAATTTGGATCAGCCTTTTCCCCGTTCTGGCCTTCCAGTGAGCATGGACTATTAGGTACTCCACAATACCTAATTATTGATATGACAAGAAATCTTGGGTAACGAATGAATAAAAATCTTATTACAAATAAATTCGTTAAAATAAGATTTTCAAGAATTTATTTTCTTTTTCATTTTTTTGAGTGTCAAAACAAATAAAATAGTATATGTGGTAAAAAATAGGTAATCTATTCCCTTTTTTCAAAAAAAAAATGATTTTGGAGATTGTGTAATGCTTACTCTCAAACTCTTTGTTTACACAGTAGTGATATTCTTTGTTTCCCTTTTTATCTTTGGATTCTTATCTAATGATCCAGGACGCAATCCTGGACGTGAGGAATAAAAAATTTATCGTTTTTTTTTTTGTTTTTTTTTCTAAATGAATTCTTAATAATCTTATTTGTTTCATACATTTAACTATGATAAAATCAAGGGATCATAATTTTTTCGAATTTGAGAATCCCAAGTGATCAGAGAAAGCGGAAAGAGAGGGATTCGAACCCTCGGTACAAATAACTCGTACAACGGATTAGCAATCCGCCGCTTTAGTCCACTCAGCCATCTCTCCTAATTCCAAATTGCAAATTTTTTATGTATGTGATGTAACACGTGAAATAAAGATTGATAAAAATCCACCTTCTTTATCTTTATTTTCTTTTTTCATTATTAATTTCTTTTTTCATTTAGATTATCTTTTTATTTAACTTTATTTTAAATTTAAACTATGAATAAATATATATATAATATATAAATATGAATAAATATATTATGTATAAGAAAAATAATATAAGAAAAAAGATAGAAAAAACGAATTGATCGGGAATTCAATATGGATAATGACTCAAAACGGATCTCCTCAATAGAAAGACTATCTTAGTTCTTTGATTTTATACGAAATTCTCCCGGCCCGGTCTGCTTAAGTACTGGCCGGGCCATTTCTTCTTTTATTCCAATGAATCCTTCATAGATCAAACGATTGAATTTGGAATTTATATCAATCAAAAATACTTGTTATTGAAGCAGCAACAACAAGAGAAATTTCCATTATCATTCCTATGATCAAAGTGCCATTTATTATTATTTAATTTAATTTCATATTTCTTTTTTATTCGTCTTTTTTATTTTTATTGATTTTTTTTCTTTTTCTCAGTTTATTACTTAATTACTGACTGTTGTCAAGTAAGGAATAAAAAAACACATATGATAACATATCATATATATTAAACAATATTAAATTACATTTAACAATATTCAATATTCAAAATATTTCTAATAGAAAAACACATATTTCTAATAGAATAGAACTCAATATAACTCATTTACTTCTTCAAGAGACAAACTTTATTTGAACAGTTGAGATTCAATTGACCCGAATTCATAAGATCTGGCTGGGGCACTGGCAGTTGAAAAGAAGGTGAAAAAGGGAGTCCTTGTATACAGAATTTATCATTTTTATAGTCTAGCTTCAATCACCCCTTCCCTTCCGGTGGGAACCGTTAGTTTAGTTTAGTAATGACTTCCCAGCAAAAGCTTAACTTTTTATGTTATGTTATTTAAATAAGCTTTCCGCTCTTCGCTTAGCTTCTTTTTAAGTCCCCGGCGAGACGAAATACGTGTCAACACTATCATTTTCATGATTCTGATGCTATCTTGATTTTGTCTCACCCCTTTCTTTGTTCGACAAATGGTCCATTCATATACAATAATAAATATGTAGCGGGTATAGTTTAGTGGTAAAAGTGTGATTCGTTCTATTAACAACTTAAATAGTTAAGGGGTCTCTCGGTTTTTTTCAAACTCCGATCAA